ATGTTTACACGATGGCTTCTATCTACAAATGCTAAAGATATTGGTACATTATACTTAATGTATGCTATCTTTATGGCATTAGTAGGTACAGGACTGTCCGTATTAATTCGATTAGAATTATCTGCTCCTGGAAACCAAATTCTAGCAGGAAATCATCAACTGTATAACGTTATTATTACAGCACATGGGCTTATTATGTTACTATTCGCTGTAATTCCAGCTATGGCAGGATTCGGTAATTACATGGTACCAGTTCTTATTGGAGCTCCTGATATGGCCTTCCCTCGATTAAATAACATTTCATTCTGGGTATTAATTCCAGCTACAGTTCTACTTCTAGGTTCACTATTCGTAGAACAAGGAGCTGGTACAGGGTGGACATTAAACAATATGGTGTCCGAATTGTCTAATTATTTTAGCATAATTAGCAAGGAAAAAATTTCACTCGATGCGAGAAACTCCTCAACCTGGAGTTACCTACTAGTAATTAGCTTATCAATCATCTTAAGTTATTTTACAGTAAAAATGGTAGTAACACGGGGACAATTCGCTAGGGCTAAAGATAATTCAGTTATTAATAATAATAGTTTATCTAACCCTTCAGAGACTACACGTGAAACAATTAAAAACATAAATAATAATAGTACTAAATTAAAAAATGATAAAAATTGGTTCAGACAATGGTTAGTTGGTGTTGTAGACGGTGATGGCAGTTTTACTATTACTCAAAGTAAAGGTAAATGGTCTTTAGAATTTAAAGTAGGTCAAAGTACATATAATTTACGTTTATTACACTATATCAAAAAAATGTTAGGAGTGGGAACAGTTTACGTAGAAAAAGGTAATAATATAGCAAGATATCGTTTACGTGATGTGAATAATATTGTAAAATACCTTATTCCTATTTTTGATAAATATCCTTTATTAACAAGTAAATACTATAACTATGAATTATTAAAAAAAGCCGCAATTATTTTATCAGATAAAAATCTTAATAAAGATCAAAAAAATAGAAAACTTACAGCTTTAATAAATTATAGCAATATCCCTAATAATTTTGTATCACCAAGATGGAATATCATTAATAATTCAGTATCTTGTTTAAAAGATGCTATGTCTGTTATGTCTAAACCTTGGTTAATCGGTTTTACAGAAGCAGAAGGTAGTTTCTTTATTAGAAAAAAAGATACAAATCGATATACACATAGATTTACTATTACGCAAAAGTTTGATACCATTGTATTAATTGCAATTAGCTATATTTTAAATATTCCATTAAAAGAATATAAAACATATTATGCTGTTCATACAATGAAATTATCTAATATTGCAAATATTATTAATTTCTATAGTAATACTATGATCGGTATGAAATCATTAGAATATCGTATTTGGAGACGATCCTTTAGAAAAAAAGATAAATATTCAACTATTGAAAAAAATGGATATTTATTCAAAGTTCAAACACAAATGCGAAATATCCGATCAATTCGACTGAATGATAGTTTTAAATTATCTCATAACAAAGAAAGCCGAAAGTATTAATAGATCTCTAATAAACTTAATTTTATAATAATTAGTCCAAAACTATTATTTATGTTTTTAATTGAAGGTATAGTCCGATCCTGTGCGAGAGCATAGAATTTTAGACAAAGTTTTATCTAAAATAAAATATTTGATATGTTCCATTAGCAGGAATTCAATCACATTCTGGAGGGTCAGTAGATTTAGCTATTTTCGCTATTCACCTATCTGGAATTTCATCAATGCTTGGATCAATTAACATTATTACAACAATTCTAAACATGCGAGCTCCTGGTATGACTTTACATAAAATGCCTTTATTCGTATGGGCTATGTTCTTCCAATCATTTATGATTATTATGGCCCTACCTGTATTAGCCGGTGCAGTTACAATGATTCTAACAGATCGAAACTTCAATACATCATTCTTCGACCCTGCAGGTGGAGGTGATCCAGTTCTATACGAACACCTATTCTTTTTAATATAATATAATATTAGATATATTGTTACTAGGTTAAACAAAAGTAGTAAGAATTAACAAAATAATATTGTATCCCAACAGGAATAAAAGATAAGGCTCAATATAATCTCGTACGAGAAAAGTTGTGGAATATTTATAGGCAGGTAAAATTTTTAATATATAAAGACCTTTAAATATAAATACATTAATTTGTGTGCCTTAATCTTAGTCCTTACTATATATACTATGTAATTTTTAGAAAAAAATAGTATTTTAAGTAGTAAGCTTACCCTGACAAGGGTAAGAGTATATTTACTGGCAACACAAGTGAAAACGGTTAACATATTCTCGTATGAAGACCGTCGGTAACCTAAATTATCGCTACAGACTGCGTCACTTGTGGGTATCTGAAATGATACTTAATGTACAGTCGGTTCCCTATTTTACACAAGACTACAATACTTTATATAAGATTATTAGTAGAACATGGGTCTTAGAGAGAGATAATATAATTTAAGATCTTAGGGAATGGGTTCTTCGGTCAAATGTGGCCCTTTTTAATTATAATTAAAACGCATTGCGCTGTATGCTGGAACTGTCTGTTAAATACTAATCCTACATTAATTATAAGTGCTATCGTATTAATCGTAAGCTTAGCCCTATTATGTAAAAATGGATTAGGCTGGACACAATCAGCAGGTAACCAACGACACATTAGTAGTCTAGTAGGAACCTCAGAGACTACACGCGCAACTAATAATTCCGATGATAAATTCTTTCAATGGCTTAGAGGAGTAATTGATGGTGATGGGTCTTTACAAGTAAGTAAAAAAGGATACACCTCACTAGAAATTACTATAGGTTTAGAAGATTTAAAACTTTTAGAATATATTCGAAATAAATTAGGAGGATCGATCAAAATACGATCTGGCAGAAAAGCTTATCGATATCGATTACATAATAAAGCAGGGATGATTAGACTAATCATGGGCATCAATGGATACATTCAACATTCAGGACGTTTATTACAATTACATAATGTCTGCTCGGATCTATCAATTCCTGTTATTACTCCTACACCATTATTATCATATACACCATGGTTTGCAGGTTTTTTTGATGCTGATGGTACAATTGGGTTTTACATTAAAAACGGTATCCCTCAATTAACTATTAGTGTTACTAATAAATTATTAGCAGACGTACAGGGCTATATGCATGTTTTAGGCGGTAACATTTATTTTAATAAATCTCAAAATGGGCATTACAAATGGACAGTTCAAAGTGAAAAAGATATTTTACATGTTATTTCATTATTAAAAGATTGTCATAGTAATAAATCTAAACGATTCTTTTTAGTCAAAGAATATTATCAATTACGTAAATTACAAGCTTATAAAGAAGATAGTATTTATTATAAAGCTTGGTTAAATTTTATAAATAAATGGAATTATTAGAAGATATAGTCCAACTTCTATATAAATTATAGAAGAGCACCCAGAAGTATACCTTATTATTATTCCAGGTTTCGGTATGATTTCACAAGTTATTCCAGCATTCTCAGGAAAACCAGTATTCGGTTACTTAGGAATGGTTTATGCTATTGCATCTATTGGAATTCTTGGATTCATTGTATGGAGTCACCACATGTATACAGTAGGACTTGATGTAGATACACGAGCTTACTTCACAGCAGCCACAATGATTATTGCAGTTCCTACAGGAATTAAAGTATTCTCATGGCTGAGAACTTGTTACGGTGGTTCAATTCGATATACAGCCTCAATGCTATTCGCATTAGGGTTCGTATTCTTATTCACAATTGGTGGACTAACAGGAGTAGTTCTAGCAAATGCATCTATGGATGTAGCAATGCACGATACTTATTATGTAGTAGCTCACTTCCATTATGTATTATCTATGGGAGCTGTATTCTCACTATTCGCTGGATTCTACTACTGGGCACCTAAAATCTTCGGACGAATGCACTCAGAAGTTCTTGCACAAATTCAATTCTGGTCACTATTCATTGGAGTTAACACAACATTCTTCCCACAACACTTCTTAGGATTAGCTGGTATGCCTCGACGAATTCCTGACTACCCTGATGCTTTCGAAGGATGGAACTATGTAAGTTCAATTGGATCATTAATTTCAGTAGTGTCAATGGCACTATTCCTATATGTAATTTATGATATGTTTACAGCACAACCAATTGCATCTTCAAACCCTTGGGGAACACCTGCTTACTTCATGAGCACACCTTCATATCAAAAAGAATCTCAAGCAACAACTACATTAGAATGGGGTGTACCAAGTCCTACACCTTATCACGCATTCAACATGCTTCCTAAACAATCTTAGTTATATAAAGTTTAACTGTAGTAATTATAATAAATGATTGATCTACTAAAATTTATTAAATTAAATATTGTATTTACCGCAGCTTAAATTATAATATATATTATTATATAAATTATTATAATTATAATACCCCTCAAAATTATTATAAATAATCCTGTTATTTCCGGCTTATGGAAATATTTTATTTAAGATAAAGCGAGGATGATATAATTATAATAATTAATGTCCATTAGTTTTTTAACTAATTATCGTATAGTCAGAAACAGTAAATAAAGTTTAGGCGTTCTATTAATTAAATCAAATATGAAAAAACTATTATTTTTTTATTATGCAAATCAATTTAGATTTGCCCTTATTGCTCTATTTGTAATTACATGTGTAATCTTAGTTTATGTACTACCATATTTTAAAGAAAAAAGATATGTTCATTTTTTAATGAAACCATATCTAGTGTTCATTATCTATATTTTACTTTTTCTAATTTTACATATTCTATTTAACATAGAAACAGCATATGCTGCTACAAATGATGCAATTTTAACATTTGACTGGTGTCATAAAAGTCAAATTCCGAATTTTAATCCACCTGGCTGTCATAAAATTGCCAATGATCTCTATTGTCTAAAAATGACAGTCATAGGTACTAATGGGACTCACTTACTACAATATGTAGTAGCCCCTATTGATCATGTTTCAGACCCCAATGACCTAGCTAGTTACAATATTTATGGAGATTCTCAACAGCTAAAAACACTTTGGCTTATTAACGAATCACCTGAAGAAGTAAAAAGAAAGGCTATTGTGGGAGCAAAAAACAGGATTGTGTCGGAAAGAGAAAAAGCCGGATACATTATTATTCGATAATAGCATAACCAAATATTAATAATCCCCCGTAAATTGATAATTTTACATATTAATTTATATTAATATATTATAAGTAATACGATATTGTATATTATAGGAATGATAGCCTAATGGTTAAGGCACCGTTTTGTCAAGACGGCTTATGGGGGTTCGAGTCCCCTTCATTTCGTTATTTAATAATTTTATAAAGATACTAAATAAGTAAATTATAAGGAGTGTTGGTTTACTAAAGCTAGTTCGATTCTAGTACTCCTAAAAGTTTTAAGACCTAGAACTTGACCTTTTTAATATTAATTATTTTATACATATAAGTCGGCTTAAGTCTACTATTTTTATTATACAAGTCCATAAGGATCATTCATATATCTTAATATGACATTATCACTTGTTTTATTTCTTATTGGAATTTTAGGTTTTATTCTTAATCGAAAAAACATTATTCTAATGATTATTTCTATTGAAATGATGTTATTAGCAGTAACTCTTCTAGTGTTAGTTAGCTCATATCAATTCGATGATATTATGGGTCAAACATACTCAGTATATATTATTGCTATTGCAGGAGCAGAAAGTGCAATTGGTTTAGGTATTCTGGTAGCATACTACCGACTACGAGGTAACATTTCACTACGAACTTAATATGTATCTATCTATTCTAGCTTTACCTATGTTTGGATCAGCAGTAGCTGGTCTACTAGGTCGAAAAATTGGAGTAACAGGAGCTCATATCATTACAACAGGATGTTTAATGAGTAGCGCATTATTATCTCTAGTCGCATTCTATGAAGTTGGATTATGTAGCTCTCCTGTATCAATTGAACTATTTAGTTGGATTGATTCAGAATTCCTATTAGTATCATGGGGATTCTTATTTGATAGCTTAACTGTATCTATGCTTCTACCTGTATTAGTTGTATCATCACTAGTACATCTTTATTCAATTTCGTATATGGCAGAAGATCCTCATAATCAACGATTCTTCTCATATCTATCAATGTTCACATTCTTCATGCTAGTTCTAGTAGCTGGAGATAACTATCTTATTATGTTCATTGGTTGGGAAGGTATTGGTATTTCATCATACCTATTAATTAACTTCTGGTATACACGTATTCAAGCTAACAAATCAGGTATTAAAGCATTAACTGTTAACCGAGTCGGTGATATGTTCCTATCTGTAGGATTCTTTGCGATTTTATGGGTATTTGGAAATGTAGATTATGCTACAGTATTTAGTGTTGCACCATTTATTAATGAAACAGCAATTACAATTATTGGACTATTACTTCTTGTAGGAGCTATGGCTAAATCAGCTCAATTAGGACTACATACATGGCTACCCGATGCTATGGAGGGTCAATTTAAATTATTTGCATCTGTTGTAATCATGCTTGTAGTTCTTTTTGTATTAGATTTCGTAATTGAATCTAATGATTACAATATCCTCATGTCTGCTTTACCGCCTACTATTTCTCAAATTCCTACTAATCATTTACATGCCATGACAGGTTGCTTACTTGGTGATGGATCTATTCATTATCCAAATTTTAAACGAGATGGTAAAAAAGAGGAAATGCTCAATATGGGATGACTATGTTTACTAAAGCACATGATTACATGAAATATATTTTGACACTGTGTTTGCTGATTATAGTACAAATACAGAATTAAAACCTTATCCTAACACAAATCTACCACAACATAGAGGTAAAAAAGTTACACAATATCATTTTTCTACAAAATCTTTACCTATTTTTACAGAATTAGACTCTCTTTGGTATATTTTTAATGGAGATACTTTCATTAAAATTATTCCTACTAATATTTTTGATATGTTTTCTGAAATTTCATTAGCTCATTGGATTATGCAAGATGGTTATTTTGATAGAAATCGTCGAACTCAAACTATTCTACTTTGCACAGAATCATTCACAAAAGCAGATTGTATTATTTTACAACAAGTATTAAATAACATGGGTATTAAATCTACATTAAAAATTCGTAACAAATTAAATGACACATATCGAATTCGTATTTCTAAACTAAGTATGCCATTACTTCGTGAATTAGTAACACCTCATATGCATCAAGATTTTATATATAAATTAGGGTAATAAAAATTGAAATAAAAAGAGACTGAAACAGGAAAAGTGGGCCCTCCAAAAACTTCACTATATGCTGGAAAACCCTAAAGCGTCTAGTACTATTATTAATATTTTAAAATATTCTTAATTCACATAATGAAATAGTAACAATCTCGACGATATTAGAATGGGCAATCAGCAGGAAACCAAATTGATTTGATTGAAGAAATTATTTAATTTCTTCAATTATTGATCAAGAGTAGGATCCTCAGAGACTACACGTGAAGTTTAAATTTATATAATAAATTTAAAATGATATAGTCCGAACAATAAGGAAACTTATTGCTACGCTACAAAAATAATAGTAGCGTAGGAATTTATTTAAAGTGAATAATTTAAATAAATTAACAAACTGCCTACTCCTGTTTCAGCTTTAATTCATGCTGCTACACTTGTAACAGCTGGAGTATACCTAATGCTCCGATCATCACCTATTATTGAATATGGTCCAACTGTTTTAATTGTAATTACATGGGTAGGTGCTCTAACTGCATTTTTTGCTGCTACAACAGGACTATTACAAAATGACTTAAAACGAGTTATTGCCTATAGTACTTGTTCACAAATGGGGTATCTATTTATAGCAGTAGGTTTATCTCAATATAATGTTGCTTTATTCCATCTTGTTAACCATGCTTTCTTCAAAGCTCTACTTTTCTTAGCTGCAGGTGCAGTAATTCATGGTATGGCTGACCAACAAGATCTTCGACGATTAGGAGGATTAGTTAATTTCTTACCATTTACATATACAGCTATTTTAATTGGATCTCTATCATTAATGGCTTTCCCATTCTTAACTGGATTCTATAGTAAAGATTTAATTCTAGAAGTAGCACTTGGGCAATATGAAGTATCTGGTAATATCGCTTATTGGCTTGGTACAATTTCAGCTGTATTTACAGCGTTCTACTCATTCCGATTAATCTCATTAACATTCTTTACAGTACCTAATGCTCCAAAAGGAGATTATTTACACGCTCATGAAGCTCCAATGATTATTGTGATCCCATTAGTAATTCTATCTATTATGTCAATTGTTTTTGGTTATATTGCTAAAGATGCTTTTGTAGGGATTGGAACAGATTTCTTATCTACTGCTTTATTCCAACATCCTAATCATATTTCTCTAGTAGAAGCAGAATTCGGTTTACCTCTATTCTTAAAGCTTCTGCCAGCTATTGGTAGTTTATTTGGAGCAGGATTAGCTCTTTATTTATATCATGTAACACCTTTATTCACAATTAATTTAACAAATAGTGCATTAGGTAAAAGATTATATAAATTCTTAAATGGAAAATGGTTAGTAGATAATGTATACAATGCTTTCATTATCACTGGTGGACTACGATTAGGTCACATTATTTCTAAAGTAATTGACCGAGGGGTAATTGAATTAGTTGGACCATACGGACTAAGTAATGTTCTGACAAATACAGGACGAAATATCGCTAGTTATGATACGGGAGTAATTACTAGTTATGCACTTTATATTATCTTAGGTTTAATCTCAATTATCTTCTTATTATTTGTGCCTGTTCTTCAAGGAGGAACATTAGATTTAACATTTGGAAGTTATATGGGATTATTTATTGTTTATTTTAGTGCTTTATTATTATTACCATCAGTATTTCTTCCAAGTAAAATTTTTAGTAGATAAATTTAGATAAATTTACTAATCTATATCTATCAACAGAACTTAAATTAAATAATGTACATACTTTTGCGATTGCTACATTAACAATGGTTATTGCTTTATATATATTTAAACCATCAATTCTATTAAATAGCATATTATTACTGGCTCTAACTTTATTCAATCTATAGTGAACTTATCAAAAATTAAAACACTCTTTGAAATTTACTTTCCACTTATTCAACTAATACTTTTTTGGATTATAGTCCTTTATGTATTATATACATATTATAAAATATTTGAATCTCTAAGAATGGGTGTAACTAATTATTTAAAATTCTGGCAAGTGACTCAATGTATAATAGAAGGTAAATATGTAGATTGCGAAACTTGTGATGTTAGATGGGTAAGTAACCATAGTTCTGTTATTAAATGGTACCAATTGGAACTTCTTAATTCTGATACTTCAAGTATTCCTAGACACCTTCTAAAAAAATCCAAGATAATTCTCTTAATGTTCCACAAACTTCACTTCAAAACAACCTTTGTCTTAGAGCTAAGTTATGGGATAAGCTAAATGGAGGTATTTGCTGTGAACATGCTGCGAACCTTGGACAAGCAATCACTACAGACGGACCACGGTACGAAGCTTACACATTAGCTTGTACTAATTCAGAAAATAAACTATGTATTAATACATATGGACATGAATTTAGTGATGGAGCACAGTTTTATCTTCTTTCTTCTAAGGCATTAACAACTAACGATCCTGAAGAAGTACGACAAGCAATTATAACTAGTCATACAGATGCTGTATCTAAAATTAAAGATGATTGGTCTTTACAATGGGAAAACAATTATAGAGATATTGTTGTAAAAGATCAAACAGAAGACTAATTAGTTTATTTACTAAGTATTTTGTAGCTCTATAAAAAGAATTAAATACCTTTTTTGAAAGTTAAATTTAAATAAATTAATTTATTTAAACTTAAGTACTTTAGTATTGTATTATTACAGTTATTAACATTTTCAAAATAATTTCATAGTAAATCCCCCTTTATAGTTATGTATATTTTAGAGATATATAATATAAGAAATATATATTACATTTATTTAAATTATTTAAATAAATGAAATACTATAAGAAATACTAATAAATATTCAATTTTAGGGGAAATAATATAATGGTAGTATTCTGTGTTTGCATCACAGCCGTTAGGGTTCGATTCCCTATTTCTCCATATGTATATAAGTATTGTCATAGTTATAATATAATTATATTTAAATATATTAATAGCCTTGATAGCTCAACAGGTAGAGCACAGAAGTGAAGTTTCTGGGGAATTGGTTCAAGTCCAGTTCAAGGCAATGAATGGGGGGCAGATAGTCTAATTGGTAAGGCAAGTGATTGTAGCTCACTCGGATATTATCCATTGGGGGTTCAAGTCCCTCTCTGCTCATAGTATAAGAATACTAATTATCTACTGTATAATAATATTAGATATAATGAATGATATAAAAATTAAAGAGAGGAATTATTAAATATAAAAAAAAATACTTTTAAATACAAGTTATAAATAAAATAGTCCTTGTTGGTTTATTAAAATAAGATAGTCTACTAAATAAGTATTATTATATAATAAAAAGTTTCATGAAACTTTTTGAAGCACTTGATATAACAGAGTTATAAAATATTCTAATGAATATAAATTTAGTTTACTTTGAAATTAATATAGTTAGTTATATATAAAGGAATAAGAATGTTTTAATGTTTTTCTCTTAAAAATATTTATTATTTCTTATTAAGAAGATTATAAATAATTTTTATTAATAAAAATTATTTATAGTTAACTAAAGTTAAAATAATTTAATTAATTATTGTAATTATCATTTTTTATATAAGTAATAGAAAAAGACAAATGTGTCGAAATTGGTAGACGAGCTTCACTTAGGATGAAGTGTCCGTATGGACGTAAGAGTTCGAGTCTCTTCATTTGTAAACAATTAGTATTTTATTTACTTTTTGTAAATTTAAAGTTTATAATTTCCAAAGATTATAAATATATAATATGTCAGCACCTTTAACTTAATGGTAGAGTTGCTGTCTTCGAAACAGCCGGTATTGGTTCGATTCCAGTAAGGTGTTATATATAATTAATATATAAGAGATAGATATATAAATTATCAAAAATACTGTAAGTATTGTATAGTTGGTTATTACCTCCGCCTTCCAAGTGGATGACTCCAGTTCGAATCTGGATACTTATATTTATATTGTAATGTTATTTATTAATAAATAGGTATGCTAATCTTAGCCATTTTTTCACTTATGACAGCTGTCGCATTTCCTGCCATTAAAATTACACCTTTGTTATTAACTCGGGTAACTTCAATTGCCATATTTTATGCAGCTGCGTTATCTTTTAATGGTACGTATATTCAAGCAATTGGATCAGGTGTAGGTATTTACAGTGGGTTATTTCAGGTAACATCTGTGTCTCAATCTTTTGATGGATTTATCTTTTTAGTAGGAGCAATTATTCTATTAGGTTGGGCACCTGTAACAAATAAAGTATTAGGGCAGGTGCAATCCGTATTTACTGCACTACCTACAATTCCAGAATACCCTTTAATTATTTTATTCACTACATGTGGAGCATCTTTCTTAATCTCTAGTGCAGATCTTATTTCAATGTATTTAAGCATTGAATTACAATCATTCGCTGTTTACATTCTTGCTTCACTATATCGAGAATCAGAATCAGCTACATCAGCTGGTCTAAAATATTTCTTAATTGGTGGGTTAGGATCTAGACTTATTCTATTAGGTTCAGCATTAGTATATGCTTACACAGGTCTTACAGATTTAGAAAGTATTTTTTCACTATTATCAGTAGGAAGTTTAAATAATTTAACAGAAGGATTAGGTCCTTGTATTATTGGTTTAATTATCACAGTTATGGGATTCTTATTAAAAATTGCTGCAGCTCCATTCCATAATTGGGCGCCTGATGTATATGATGGAACACCTACTATTGTAACAACATGGTTAACAATTATGCCAAAAATTTCTATTCTTATTTTCTTATTAGAACTTCAAAGTGGATTAAGCTTTAGTGGTGCTTCATTAACACTTATGTTTGATGGAGTATCATTTGATGTATGGAAAAATCTTCTTTTAATGTGTTCATTATTATCATTAATTATTGGTACAGTAGTTGGACTAGCACAATATCGAATTAAACGACTATTTGCATATAGTACAATTTCACATGTGGGATTCTTATTACTAGCATTAGGTATTAATAGTGAAGAATCTATTGAATCATTCTTATTTTATTTAGTTCAATACACTATTACTAACTTAAATGCATTTTTAGTACTTCTAGCATTTGGATATATTATTAATTTATCTAAAAAATCTACCGACATTCAATTTATTGTGGATCTAAAAGGACAATTTCGATCTAATCCATTATTAGGATTAGCTTTAACTGTTAGCTTATTCTCAATGGCAGGAGTGCCTCCTTTAATTGGTTTCTTTGGAAAACAAATGATTTTATACTCAGCAACACATAGAGGATATTATTTCTTATCATTAATTGCTATTGTAGTGTCAGTAATCAGTGCTTCATATTATCTTAAAATTATTCGAATTATTCATTTCGAAGAATCAGATAGAGAAGGTGGAGGTAGCCCAACAACATCAACAGAACTAAAATTAACAAATGTGCATAGTTTTACTATTGCTACATTAACAATGGTTATTGCTTTATATGTATTTAAACCATCAATTCTTTTAAATAGCACAATACTACTGGCTCTAACTTTATTCAATCTATAAATGAGCGCATTAAAAATTATGTTTATTTTTGTACCTGTTTTAGTAGCTATTTTACTAGTACTTAATGTATTATTAGCAGCACATCGGCCAGATTCTGAAAAAGTTACTCCTTACGAATGTGGATTCTCACCTGTATATGGTCAAACTCGGGCACCTTTCAGTATCCAATATTATTTAGTTGGGATTCTTTTCTTAGTATTCGACCTAGAAATTCTGTTACTATATCCAATCGCAGTTACATTATATAATGTGTCAGTATATGGATTCTGGATCGCTATTATTTTCTTTACAGTTCTTACTTTAGGTTTTGTATTTGAATTAGCAAAAGGAGTTCTATATTTCACTGATCATCGATCTTCAATTAAACGAGAAATTATTACGTAATTCCCCTTATTTAATTTTACGTTATGACAAACAATTTATTAAATTATATTCTGCATGTTGATAATGCTATTGTATACTCTGATTTTCATTGGCACTTAAGTAACTCTGCGATTTATGAAGATAATCTTGATAGTATCTTCTATCATATTAAACGGATTCTTCATCAAGGACGAAATGTATTCGATGCATATCTATTAGCTCAGCTTAATCATTTAGATATTGATTCTTTTACGTTTCTACAATTAGTAGGCGGGGCAAGGACAAAATATAGATTAGATTGTGTAATAAACCCTTCGGGTTGGATAGGAAGGGGTACACATTCACTAAAATTTTTCCTTACTTCTTTCAACTTTAACCAATTAGAATTTTTTAGAGGTAATGGAATTCATATTCCACCTTATTACGCTCTACTCTTTAATGGCCAGCTTCTAGACTTTTGATTACCTGACCCTGATTTTACTCCTGATCCTTCTGGTTTATATTACTTAATACATTTAATTGAACAAGGAATATTTTATGACCCAACTCTAGTCGAATCTATTACAGGTACGGAAAACTTATTAACCTCGGACGAAGAATACAGTAGTGATAAAACTCTAGTCGAACCTGGTACAGGCTGGGAACATTTATTAACTTCAGAAAGAGGATATAGTAGTGATGAATCTATATTTGGACCTGGAGGAGGCTCAGGAAACTTATTATACTTCGAATGGAGAAAATAGTAGTAACGGATCTACATTTGGATCAGGGGATTCAAGTTCAGACTTAGTTCTTTGGAACCCAAATAGTTAAGGCCCAAACCATAAAAATAAGTATTATAAAACTATAATAAACGTTATATCAAACTATCATTGATATGATTTACAAAAATTCATATTAATTTAATCCCCAGTTATAAATATAAAAGTAAGTATATAAATAATATTAATTTATTTAATATATTAATTTATAAACTTAATATATAAAGATATTAATAGTTAAAATTTTTTATATTTTAAATAAAAGCTCATAATATAACGGTTAGTATACACTGTTGATATCGGTGTCGTAGAGGTTCGATTCCTCTTGAGCTTATAATCGATGGCATCGTATAACTATTATTAATAGTTAAAATGCTTAAAAAAAAGTAAAATTCTAACCAGGTTAGATAAATAATATAAAATTATATCTTAAGATACTTAACATGGATATTAATTGATGTTTAAAATTAAATAATAAAAATGCGACTATTAAAATCTAATAAATTATTAAGTATTGTAAACAGTTACGTTGTTGATTCACCACAACCATCTAACTTAAGTTATGCATGGAACTTTGGTTCACTATTAGCTCTATGTTTAGGACTTCAAATTGTAACAGGGATTATTCTTGCAATGCACTACACACCTAATGTAGATCTTGCATTCGTTTCAGTAGAACACATTATGCGAGATGTAAACTATGGATGGTTAATCCGATATCTACACGCTAACGGAGCGTCATTCTTCTTCATTTTCGTATATCTACACATTGGTCGAGGAATGTACTACGGTTCATACAAATCTCCTCGAATTATGCCTTGGTCAATTGGAGTTATTATTCTAGTTCTAATGATGGGTACAGCTTTCCTAGGTTATTCATATAGCCTAACATGGTTAGATATAGATATCATTGAATATCAACCTCATACACTCACACTTAGTATATTACCACTTACAGCTTCTACACAATTACAAACAATTTTAACTAAAAACAATATCAGACCTGTCGCGGTATGGGAAAATTTAGATAAACCAGGGATTAAAACAGAAATTCAAAAAGCGATTAAACTTATTGGGGGTATTTATATCATTGTCAATCTAGTAACAGGAAAAATGTATGTAGGTAGTGCTATTGTGGGTCGAATGGGTAACCGTTTCCATAAACATTTATTTAGAGGAACCGGAAGCCCATTAGTATGGGCAGCAGTAAATAAATATGGTCTATCCAATTTTGCTTTTGTAGTAGCAGAAACAGTTAAAACTGTTACTAACGAAGAAGATAACAAAAACCTTCTTGCTCGTGAAGACCATTATTTAGCAATACTTAAACCTGTATACAACATCGCACCTCAAGCAGGAAATACATTTGGTGTAAAACATACAGATGCAACTAAAATTAAAATGCGACTTAATTACTCATCAGAACGATGTGAAGCTATTGGAGCACTTAATCGTGGTAAAACTTTATCATCGAGAACTATTGAAAAGATCCAAACTGCGGCATTATTACGAGCTTCGGTGTCCGATGAAACTCGAGCTAAAATTTCAGCTAAATCAGCAAAAGCACAATTATATTTAGTTACCCGTATGGATGGGACTCCTTTCGCATCGCCTGATGGTGGAATAGTGTTATCACTAACTCTACGTACTTTACCTGTTGTATCAGATTTTCTAAATTGTAGCGAAAAAACTATTCGTCGAGCTTTAGCTAAAGACGGTGTTGTAAAAAAAAATTGGCATGTTAAAGTGCTAGATTCTGCTGCGAATTCATAAAATTCTAATTTCTATATTATAGTCCTACTTAATTACCTCTATTTGTAATATTATTTTACAGATAACAATTTATATAAAAAAGAGGAGTAGAATACCCTGACAGGGGTATTGAAAATAAATAATTATTAACATTCTAGTTAAAAGTTTATAATTTTTTGGCAATACGAATGAAAACGGTTAAAGAAAATCTCAGCTTTCTAGACCGTCGGTTGTATATACGATCGCTACAGACTGGGTCATTCGTAGGTACCTGAAAAGGTATTTAATGTACAGTCGGACTTCCAGATCTTAGGATCTTCAAGGCTTAAGATGATGCTTACCAGAAAAGATTATTCTGGGATAGGTAAGTTGATTAAGTACAGCCTCTATTGATGCTGATATATTATATAATATTTCAATAGTAGGGGAAGTTGTATGTACTTCCATATGGACAAATGTCTCTATGGGGAGCTACTGTAATTACTAACATGCTTTCAGCTATTCCATGGATTGGACAAGATTTCGTACAATTCGTTTGGGGAGGTTTCTCAGTTAACAATGCAACATTAAACCGATTCTTCTCATTACATTACCTACTACCTTTCATTCTAGCCGCATTAGCTATTCTACATCTAATGACATTACATGTTAACGGAAGTAGTAACCCATTAGGAATTAGCTCAAATGCTGATCGAATTCCAATGCATCCATATTACATGTTCAAAGATTTAATTACAATCTTCTTATTCTTCTTAGCAATGGCTATTATTGTATTCTATCTACCTAACGTAATGGGACACAGTGATAACTATATTCCAGCTAATCCTATGCAAACACCTCCATCAATTGTTCCAGAATGGTATCTACTGCCTTACTATGCAATTCTACGATCTATTCCTAATAAATTACTTGGAGTTATTGCCATGCTTGCTTCACTTCTAATTCTTCTAGCTATGCCTATCTTAGATACATCACGAGTACGAGGAAGTCAATTCCGTCCTCTAATGCGATTCTCATTCTGGGTATTCGTAACAGATTTCTTCCTATTAATGTATTTAGGATCACAACACGCAGAAGAACCATACATTACTATTGGGATGATTGCCACAGCTATTTACTTTGGTTGGTTCGTAGTACTTCTACCAGTAATTGGTGTAATTGAAAACACATTAATGGATATTGCAACAGACAAAAAATCATAATTAATAAAAATATTATAATCCCCTATTATATTTTATGTATATATATATCTAGAATATATTTTTCATATAAAAGAAACACAAGCAGATGGAAGTCCAAATGGCAGGATGCCTATTTTGGGTATAGGAGGTTGTAGGTTCGAGTCCTACTCATCTGATAATAATAATTATTAATTTAATCTATAAAAGAGAATAGAATAAAGTTGCCATAGCTCATTGGTAGAGCAGGATACTGTTAATATCAAGAAAAAAGTTCGATTCTTTTTGGCGACTATTTAGACATAAAAGTCAACTCGAGGCAGTTTTTACTCGATCTCTTGTTTAACGGTTTTTAACTTCTAAGTTAAGAAGTACGTTAAATTTAACGTAACCATATAATAAAAAAAATTAAATGAATACATTTCTATTAGACTTATTAGCATTTGGTGCTGTATTATCTGGAGTTTTAGTTATTACATCTAAAAATCCTGTTATTTCTGTATTATTCCTAATTTCTGTTTTTGTAAACGCAGCAGGATACTTATTACTATTAGGTGTAGGATTCGTAGGTATTTCATACCTAATTGTATATGTAGGAGCTATCGCAATTCTATTCCTATTCGTAGTTATGATGTTAAATATTCAATTAACTGAAATCGTTTCTGTAGGTCGAGAATATACTAAAAATCTTCCATTAGGTTTTATTGTAGGTTCACTATTCTTCTTCGAAATTCTATCATTAATCCCATCTTCATATAAAGAAGCAGGTGGACTACCATTAGGTTTATTCAACTATTTAAACGGATTATTCCTAGGAATTGATAGTTCATCTATTGGAGGAGGAGTACATATGACATTCACAGAAGCAGGTGCAGATGAAACATTTACTAATTTCTTACAAATTGAATCTATCGGTCAAGGATTATATACATACGGTTCATTATGGTTATTACTTGCAAGTGTAATTCTTCTACTTGCTATGTTAGGACCTATTGTATTATGTTTACGATCAGTTAATAACAAATAATTCCCCTATACCACCATATTATAGTTTTATAAAAATGTACTAACAGAAGAAAATATATATCATTATTTAGAAAGTGAGGTTTTTTAATATAATTAATAACAAAGGGAAATATGATATAATTATTAGAATACATTTAAAGAAAGATGTGAAGAAAAATATAGTAAGTTTTAAAGAATAAATTTATATCAAAGATAAATTTATTAAAAGAAGGAATAATTTATAATAAACAAGCATGTCGGAATCGGTAAACGAATCTTTCTTAAGAAAAGACGCCTTAAACGGCTTGAGAGTTCGAGTCTCTCTGCTTGTATTAATAAAAAATTAACCGCGGAGTAGTGTAACGGCAACATATCAGCCTCATGAGCTGAAGTTAAGAGGTTCGAGTCCCTTTTTCGCGTTATATTTATATGTTTATCCAAGATAATTCAAAATTGGCACTAATGTTAATAATTAAATTATATTATAAAATCTAATTAAATTTTATAAACATATTTTAATAAATAAGTGGGATTTATTGTAAACTAACTAATGATAAATTTTGTAAGGGGAATTAAGAGACTTAAATCGAGATTATATTTTTAGTAATAAAGATTTATTATTAAAAAACTTGTTAATAAATTTCCCCAATGTTAGATTTATGATTAAATCTATAAAATTATAGAGAAATTTATAATTTTAAATTATCCGTAATAAGGTTTGATTATAAGGATAAGAGCTTATTAATTTTTATTAATAAAATTCTTTTCATTACAAAATAATTATCTTACTAAACTTGTTAAATAAAAAAATTAGTAATTCCTTAAATTTATAAATTAAATCTAGGCGCCATCGTATAATTGGTTAATACTCTTAGCCTTCACTTAAGAAACGCCGGTTCGAATCCGGTTGGTGCTAATAATATATATATATATTATATGGAGACTAATTATGAAATATTGTTATAATATTAAATAAAATTAAAAATAATTATTAGATATATTAACCACGTTTGACTATAGTTATAATTTTAATCCCCTTTAATAACTATATAATATTGATAGCTTAAATAGCATAACATAAATCTTATAAATTTAAGTGGTAGATATATACATAAAAGAATTTAATATATTATATATATATTAAAACCGGAATAGTTAAGTGGTATAACATAAATCTTGTAAATTTAGGTCATTGGTTCGATTCCAGTTTTCGGTACATTTTGAAATAAATAACTATTTAATAATATTCTAATATAAATTATTATAATAATATCACTATCTATAAATAAGGTCAAACATATTATTAATAATTAAATAAAAATAAAAAATTTTATGATATATAAATTATCATAAAACAAGGAATTATAGAACTAATTCATTTAAAACTACAAAAGACATTCATAAATTCAATCATTGGGATTAAATTTATTTAAAAATAAAGATATCATATAATATGGTATTTTATTAAGATAACACTAGATATCAGAAAACAAGAATGTCATATATACACAAATAAATTATAGGAAATCATTATATTGATTCTTCTATAATTTAAGCCTTCTGAATTCTTTGATTGTTGTTTCAATCTAAACTAAACATCTACAATTAAATTATAATCTAGTAAAAAGATCTATAAAAATAAGGTTTAGTAAACTATACATTAATGAAATTTTTAGATTATAACAAAACTATGTATAAATTATTAACAAATCTCCCTACAGGGAGATTTGTTAATACGCAGAGTTACCCCTTATAGAGAAGAGACATTTAGAACAACATGCAATATATAAGATATATATATATCTTATATATAATAGAATATTGTAATATTCAACTTCCTTTTAATTCCCCCTTTGTTTTACTATTATAAAACTATAAGCAAGTAAAATTTAACCGATTTATTCTGGATTTAAGACTTGGCTTTTAAAATTAAAAATATACTAAGTGACATCAGCTTAGACATAAATAAATGACTTCTGGAGTAATGGCAACTCAGGCCTTTTTGGTGGGTCGGTTCTGCGTTCGAGTCGCGGGAAGTCAGTTGATTAAAGAGAGCATAACTCAGTTGGTAGAGTAGCTGACTTTTAATCAGTGTGTCGTTGGTTCGATCCCAACTGTTCTCATTCTAGCTATGCCTAAATAGGAAAGACACAACTATAGGCGAGGTGGTCTTGGTTGCTAACTGAGCGAATTAGTAATTCTTACAGGTTCAAATCCTGTTCTTTCCGGCTTATCGAATATCTTATTTTAGATATAAGCTAGGCTAACTAGCTACATTAGTTTATTTAACTAATTCTATTTATGTATTGTAAAAAACAGAAATAAAGTTTAACCTACTAGTTTATTATAATAAATTATGTTACAAGCTGCAAAATACATCGGAGCAGGATTAGCTGCTATTGGATTAACAGGAGCTGGAATTGGAATTGGTTCAGTATTCTCATCATTAATTGCATCAACAGCTCGAAACCCTGCATTACGAGGACAACTATTCACATATGCAATTCTAGGTTTCGCTCTAGCAGAAGCTACAGGGCTTTTCGCATTAATGGTTTCTTTCCTAGTTCTATATTCATAGTTCAAGTTAACTCAAAATCATACGGGAGCATGTGGTGGGGGTATGGTTAACCATACCCCCACCCCCATTTTAACCTAATTTAGTTGAATAAATTTACTGATTTATCTGTAACCAACTATCAGCGGATGTCTATCTCGAAAACTTTGTATCATATTGACTAGTGGAAAATAATGAAAACTTAAGTTTATTTAAATCTAAAGCTTTATTTAGTTTCATATCTAACAATTGAACTCAGATTTAAAATAATTTATGATTATAAAAGTAAACATATATGCCTTGGTTAATAATAAAATGGAAATTTTTCATTAGAAGCAGGGTTAATCTATATAATCGACTTCAAGATTATAGCCAACCAGCATACCTTAATGGTAAAACCTTGACAATTGTTAAAGCACTTAAAAATATGGTATCTAAAATTTCAGTATCCTAATTTTAAAATTAACTACTCCCTTAAATAGAGTGGAAATAAAATTAGCCAGGATTAACGAACATAGCCTAGGATATAATATATTAAAAATTGGAAGTAGCTCAATAGGTTACAAATATAAAAGACATCAACAAAATCTCAGGAGCGATGATAGGAAAATCAGGATTAGATAAAGTACGTAGAGAAATGTGTATTTCTCAAATAGGTGAAAATAATACTTTTTAGGGTAAAACACAAACTAGAGTTACTAAGGCTAAGACAAGTAACATTGGTTTAAATCATAAAATTTTACCTAATCCAGGATTTACAGTAAAGGTTTTAAATAATTTCACAGATAGAAATTAACATATTATTCATATCGAAAAGCTTTAGCTCCTAAAGTTTTAGGTACAAATGATGGTCGTATTTCTAAGTATGCTAGATCTAACCGTCTCTTATTCCGAAAAACTTATTTAATCACTGTTGACAAATAATTTATTAAGGGTTTCTTTCTTATTATTATACCCATACTCATAGTATATTTTTATAGGATGAGAGAGAATAAAATTGTATTAAGAAAAACAAAATACTTTATATTATTAAACATATTCTGTAGAATTATAGTAGATTATTTAATAATTTCAACTAAGTAAAAGAAGGATTTTAGATTATTAATAATTTAAATAACTCATGCTTTTCGTATTAATGGTTTCTTTCCTAGTATTTTACTCATAATATTAAAAATGAAACTATAAAATAATTCAAACCTTACTATCTCTTCGAAGAGAACAAGGTGTTAATTATAATTATTTGTACTTATGGCACTATCTTAGTATTATAATAAAGGTTCTTTTATTTAAAGATTCTATCACTCCAATGATAAAATATAAACAATATTCTGGTAAATAGATTATTATATAAGGAAATTAATTATTAATTAGTTAGTATTAATAGAAAAGGTAGGACTAATTTAGTGGTAGAATACTCCATTGTGGTTGGAGGTAGCACAGTTCGATTCTGTGGTTTTACCCTTTTAAGACTTTAAGTTTTATAAAGCTGAATTGTTTTTACAATAAGGAAGGTCTAAAGTCAAGAATGACATATTATAAAGAGTGAAAACTGTGGCAATATTATAAACATAAAATAGTATAACTAATTCAGTATATATATTATTAAATATTCCTATGTCAGATTTATTTAAAATAGATTAATCAGCTTATAACAGAACTTGGCCTATTTAAAACTTAAAGTCTAAGCTGAAATAGTTTAATTGGTTAAAACATGTCACTCATAACGACATAACAAAGGTTCGATCCCTTTTTTCAGCTACTTTATAATTATAAATAACCGTTTAATGATAACGTTATATAAATATATTTTATTATTATTATTATAATATTACTATCTATAGATAAGGTCAAACACATTATTAATAACTAAATAAAAATCAAAAACTTAATGACACAAAAATTAGATAATAGTTATCTGACAAGAGGTAAAACATTATCAATAAACTATAGTTTTAATCAAGGTCAGAAAGGAGGAAGTATTGATATGTTAAATGCACAACGGATTGCTACAAAAATTATTGATTACTTCTTTTCACCTATTAATGCTATCTCAAGTGAACCATTTTATAATATTACAAGAGATAAAGTAATTATTAATCTTTTTTACTTTGTTCCAGTAGCTAGACCTAAACAAAAAAAATATAAAAACTTACGATTTAAAAATTTAAAAACTAAAACCCGACAATTTAAAAATTTAGCATTAAATAATAATACTATTAATAATTTAGGAGATCTTTTAACTAAAGTTTTTGGACGATTTGTCGAATTACGATTTGTTAAGTTACATTACCCTTATCTTGATAGAACTATTTTAGCTAAATACATTGCTATTAATGCTAAAAAATATAATTCTCGGCGAATAAAAAGAATGATTTTAAGTAAAAGTCCAATTCTTGAAAATATGGAATCAAAAAATTTATTAAAATATAAATTACCTTCATATATTCTAGGGGTAAAAATTGAAATTTCTGGACGATTAATTACTGAACGAGTGCGACCACGAAAAACAACATTCATAGGAAAAATTGGATTATTCTCTTCAAATAATAAATCATTAATAGATTTTGGATCATACACAGAAAAAAATAAACTTGGTGCTTTTACAGTTAAAGTATGGATTAATCAAAAAGTAATTTAATATTTTTATTCCCCTTAATTCATATATATATATATCTTTTATGATATATTTTATCATTATAAGTATGACATAATATGGATATTTAGGTGTAAATAATCAAAGTGATTGTTAAGGATGCCTAGCAAACATTTATTTAAAGGAGGTGGAAACACCTAAAGTTATAATAACACGGCTATATTAACAACGTTCCTAAGGAAAACCAAAAATTATAAACGCAGTGAACTGAAACATCTAAGTAACTGCAGGAAAGGAAATCAACCGAGACTCCATAAGTAGTGGCGAGCGAAAATGGACTAGCCGAAAGCATTAATTTATCATAAAATTCCGTGGAAAAGGAAATCCGTAGAAGGTGAAAGCCCTGTATATGATAAATTAAGTAGAAATATCAATTAAGGTAGAAGAAAATCTGCTGTAATAATTAAGTATAAATTAAATGTTTAATTAAACATTTAACTTGATATTGGGGAACCATCCTCAAAGGCTAAGTATAAATGTTTAGCGATAGTGTAAAGTAGCGTGAGCGAAAGGTGAAAAGAATGTCGATGACACCAATTTGAAATAAAACCTGAATTAGCAATCATATAAGCAATTAAAGCAATTCTCTAGGAGTAATTCGAAAGAATGTAATAATGTACCTTTTGTATAATGGGTTAGCGAGTTGATGATAGTAGCAAGGTTAATAACCCTAGCGAAAGCAACTGGCATTTATATGCGCGGTAAATAGTTACTATCTTCAGACCCGAAACGCGGTGATCTATCCATGACCAGATTAGTAAATAGATCGAATGGGTCAATGTTGCAGTATTGTCCAATGAGTTGTGGATTGTCGGTGAAAGGCCAATCTGACCGCGATATAGCTGGTACTCGACGAAACATATTTAGGTATGACTTTCTGAGATAGATTTATGCGGGTACAGCACTGATTACTATACTAAGTTCCTTTGGAATAAAGTTTAATTGGGGGGTTGTTAAAACTCTATCATTGGTAATTAACCTCGGAACAACATAAATTGATGCAGGAAATTTCAGACTACTCATGATAAGGTGGGTAGTCGAGACGGAAACAGCCGTGAACATAGAATAAGGTCCCAAAATGATGATTAAGTGAAATTAAGGCAGTGGTGGTTCTCATACAACTATAAAGTTAGCTTGGAAGTTGCTATCTTTTAATGAAAGTGTAACAACTTAGTAGTCTAATGAAACGCTGCACCGAAGATTAACGGGTCTAGATCATCTACCGAAACTATGTCTATATTTATCTTCGTTCAAAGAACTAACAAGAAAAATACTAATATTGTTTTCGAAAGATTCTATAGAAGTATGAAGTATCGTTAGTCCCCTGGTTCTTAGAGATTTATAAGGGTAGTCGAGCATTCAGTATGGATGAAGAATAGTGTTTCATTATTTGGACAGATCTGAAGAGATTATGCTAACATGAGTAACGTAGAAAGAAGTTATAATACTTCTCGCCGAATACGAAAGGGTTTCAAAGAAATGTTAAACAGCTTTGAGTTAAAACGGTCTCTAAGGTTGCAAGCCAATGCTGGCAATTGATGAGTGTCTAGTAGAAAGTCTTTGACCAAGAAATAAAAATTAATAGAAAATATTAATATTTATATTGTATCTGAGAATGTGGTATTTATATTGTTTTGGAAAGGCAATATTTATATTGTATTCAAAAGTTGTGGTATTTATTATTGTATTTTACTGCATTTCACCGTACCCTAAACCGACACAGGTTCGTAGGTAGAGAATACTAAGGCGTAGAGATAATACTGTATAAGGAACTCGGCAAAATGCGTCCGTACACTTGATAATAAGGACGACCGTAAGGTGTCACATAATCGTGAAGCACAACTGTTTACCAAAAACACAGGCATCTGCTATGTTTAACAACATTGTATAGGTGCTGAATCTTGTCCGATGTCTAGAGTATAATATAGGTACCAAAAGGATATTTATAGAACCTCTGATCAATGACAGTCTTAACTATAAGGATTTTAACAGTAGCGAAATTCCTTGGCCGTTAAATGCGGTCCTGCATGAATAGAGTAATGATGCTTCAGCTGTCTCATACAGTATCTCAGTGAAATTGAATTAGCCGTGAAGATGCGGTTTAGAAGTGGGTAGACGGGAAGACCCTATGCAGCTTCACTACAACCAGTTATCGTTTCGAATCCAAGTACAAGTGTAGAGTAAAGGGGAGTCGTTAGACGTCAATGAAACACCCTTATTTGCTTAACGAAGAGAAACTAATCCCTTGTAAGGAAAAAGTGGCTGGCGGGTAGTTTAACTGGGACGGTTTCCTCCAATAGAGTATCGGAGGACTTCAAAAGGTATGTTTAGATTAGATGGATACTAATTTGTTATGTAGAACAAAATCAAATGTAAAGGTAAAAACATGCTTAACTGTTAGACTGATAAGTCGAGCAGGTACGTAAGTAGGACTTAGTGATCCGGTGGTTCTTTATGGAAAGACCATCGCTCAAGAAATAAAAGTTACGCTAGGGATAACAGGGTAATAGCTCTCGAGAGTTCATATTGTCAGAGCTGTTTGCCACCTCGATGTCGACTCACCTTATCCTCTTGGTGTATCAGCTAAGAAGGGTTCTGCTGTTCGCAGATTAAAAAGGTACGCGAGTTGGGTTCAATACGACGTGAGTCAGTATGGTTCCTATCTTCCACTTCAAGAAATAATCAAATTTAGATGGGTTTTTAGTACGAAAGGACCAGAATCTGCGTTTCTCTGGTGTACCAATTGTTGATATTAAAATTGGCACAGTTGGGTAGCTACAAACGTTAAGAATAAAAGCTGAAAGCATATAAGCTATTGAAGTCTACTAAAGGAGATTATAATGCGTAATAACGCAAGGTAAGAGATAGACTATCTCTAGATGGGTCACATGTATAAGCATTGTAAGATGTGTTAGCTTAGTGATACTAATTTACTTATTTATTTACACCTATCATATTACCCAAGGAAAATGTTAATAATTATTAACATTTTCCTGCAGAGCTCACAAATGGCTTTTTGGATTGGAATTGCAAATTCTGAGATTAGGGTTCAATTCCCTATGAGCTCTCCCAATGGGGCGTAGTATAGAGGTTAGTATATTGATTTCCAAAATCAATGGGGGTGGTTCGATTCCATCCGCCCCAGTATTATAGATTTTTGTTTTATATTAAACTTTTTATAGGAAGCATAATTATACTATAAGTAATAATAATAGAATATATTATTATTAATTTACTATAAAAACAAAAGCGAGGGATTAGACTAAAGGCTTAAGTCATCATTCTTACACAATGAGAATAGGGGTTCGATTCCCTTATCCCTTAATTATCTTTATCAAAATACAAATGATAACTGAGCTTTTATAATATGCTTAACCTTTTCTACGTTTTACTTAAAGTAAAGACGAATTTATCTAATTCGTAGAATATCTAATATAATTATAAATATAATATATTCATGTTACTTAGATATATATTTAAGGAAATAATAATTTATGTTTTAAATATGTTTACTTTATTATCATTAATTACAAACCCTATTCGATGTGATGCTCCAGAACCATGGCAAATTAGTTTCCAAGATGGTGCAACACCTACATATGAAGGTATTACAGAATTACACAACTCTATTTTCTTCTACCTAGTCGTTATTTTCATTGGAGTAACTTGGGTAATTGGTTCAATTATCGTGAACTTCAATCAAAGTAAAAACCCAATTGTGTACAAATATATGAACCACGGAACAGTTATTGAATTAATTTGGACTATCACACCTGCTTTTGTACTTATCGCAATTGCATTCCCATCTTTCAAATTACTTTATCTAATGGATGAAGTAATTTCACCTTCAATGACAATTAAAGCAGTTGGTCACCAATGGTACTGGTCATACGAATATAGTGATTTCGTAAATGAAGACGGAGAATCAATCGAATTCGATTCATATATGATTCCAGATTCAGATCTAGAAGATGGGCAACTACGACTTCTTGACGTAGATAACCGAGTTGTTGTACCAGTTGATACACACATTCGATTCGTTGTAACAGGAGCTGATGTAATTCATGATTTCGCTGTACCAGCTCTTGGATTAAAAATTGATTGTACTCCAGGGCGACTTAACCAAACATCAGTATTTATTCAACGAGAAGGTGTATTCTACGGGCAATGTTCAGAACTATGTGGAGTATATCACGGGTTCATGCCTATTGCTATTGAAGCAACTAGCTTAGAAAAATACCTTTCATGGTTAGATTCACAATCATAATATATATATTATCTCCCCAATAAATAATTCTGATTATGTTCAATTATTTAACAACTATAGGTATATACCTAATCTTAAATATAAAATTAATAATGTGTTAACCTATTTCAATACATTATAATATTATTATATATAACAATGTTAACCATTTTATTAAACTTTTTAGAAGTACTTATTGTACTAGTCCCTATTCTATTAGCTGTAGCCTTTATGACTATTATTGAACGAAAAGTTATGGGATCTATGCAACGACGAGTTGGACCTAATAAAGTAGGTTATTATGGAGTATTACAACCGTTCGCCGATGCTCTTAAATTAGTTGTTAAAGAAACAGTTATTCCAGAACATGCAACTAAAAGCCTATTCTTCTTAGCACCTGTTATTACACTAATTTTCAGTCTTCTAGGTTGGGCAGTTATTCCATTCGGAGCTGGTATGACTATTTCTGATTTCTCACTTGGAATTCTTTATACTCTAGCCATCTCTTCTATTGGTATCTATGGAGTACTATTCGCTGGATGGTCTGCTAACTCTAAATATGCTTTCTTAGGGTCTCTTCGATCAACAGCTCAAATGATTTCTTATGAATTAATTCTAAGTTCAGCTATTCTTACAGTAATTCTATTAACTGGATCATTCAACTTTACTACAATCATCGAAAGCCAAGAATCTATTTGGTTTATCATTCCTTTACTACCTGTATTCATTATCTTCTTTATTTCTGTATTAGCAGAAACAAATCGGACACCTTTTGATCTACCAGAAGCAGAATCAGAATTAGTAGCAGGTTTCATGACAGAACATTCTGGAATGGTCTTCGTATTCTTCTTCCTTGGAGAGTATTGTTCTATTGTATTAATGTCTTCATTATCTGCTATTTTATTCTTAGGAGGTTATAATATAACAGAATTATTTATTAATGAAAGTTTCATTAATTTACAAAGTATCATTTTAGGTGTGAAAACATGTATTTTCTGTTTCTTATTCGTATGGACACGTGCTACATTACCACGACTTCGATACGACCAATTAATGGTATTCTGTTGGACAGGTATGCTGCCCCTAGCTATTGCATTTATTGTTCTTGTACCTTCAATTTTAATCGCATTCGATATTATGCCAGTGTAATTTCTATATATTATACCAAAAAATTATTTGTCAGAAATAAAATATTGTTACAGGATTAATAACTGTTTGGATAATAAAAACACTGAGCTATCAGAAACAGAAAAAGAATAAAAGCTTAATTCTTATCAAAAAATCTTAAATAAATATATTAAACCCCCAAAATGGCAAATAACCTATTATCTCTTTTTAGTTATATTCAAGAGCTATAGTTTACAGGAAGTGTTTCTTAAGTAGGTTTTACTATCGATTGTTAGTTGAATAAATTAGATAATTTATTCAACTCAATCGTTTTTCATTAATAAGCTTAGCTATACTAAAATATAAGAAAAGTGATGTAACCTATGTATTATATTTGACAACTAATTAAATTTATTTTATTCATAATAAATTTAATTAGTAATTTAATATCCAATTAATGGGGATACGATGAATTAATAGTATTTTATTGTACAGGTATGGTATACTACCCTTAGCTCTAGGCATTATTATATTAGTACCTTCAATTTTAATAACATTAGATATTTTTGTTATTAACTGATTTAATATATTCTTATTAAAAACACCAAATATATTTATACTTACCAGGCATTAATTTAGTTATTGACATATTAACAAATAACAACTATTACTTTATATAAACTGAATGATTAATTTAATAAAGTAATTTATTTCTGTAGTGAGATTGTCAGATTATAAATTTATATCATACTAAAGTGTAAATAAATAACAAATGTCTAGACTTATAATCTAATAACTCAAATTGATTTGTAAAATATTATAAAGTAAATAAATACATATATTTATTAAAAGAGACGTAACATATAAAGGACATATAATAAGTTTTTTATTTTGGGGATTAAATAAATAGTATTATTATTGATTAGGATAATTTGTTGAATTTGTTAATAGATTATGATGTTGTGTTCTATTTGGATTGAAACCAGGATCATTATAATAATTTGTTTGCCAAGTATCTGGTTGAGGTGACATTATATCACAAGTGTTTTTTACAAATTTAGCAATTTGAGCTTCCGCAATATCTTCAGATCCGGCCTGTGTAAATTCTAATTGTGGATTTGCAAAATCTAAAGGATTTGCTTGTGCTGCAGCACCTTCAATAAATGCTTGGGCAGAATGATACATTGGAATATATAGATCCGTAATTAGACCTTGAAACCCTAATACCAGAAAATGTGCAAAATGAAAACCTTGCTCCTGGTCGAAATAAGGACAAACATAATAGCGTAGATACTCAATACCATCAGCAAATTGAACAATATATATAGAAGCTTGAGATTGCATCAGTATGACATTAGTATAGCCGATGAACCACTGATAAGCCCCAAAGAACCTATTATAATCTGCCTGAATATTTGAATAAACCATATTTGTTCCAGGACCATGATATGTAATGAAAGCTTGAGGAAGAGGTGCATTTAAAGTTAAATGTAAATTAGGAAGATTTGGTCCAACATCAGCGTAAATTGTTGTAAGTCCAATAATATCTAATTCAAATAAAATTACTATAGTAATAATAATAAGGATGTATGTTCTATATTTTCTGGATAATTTAAAATCAATAACTCTATTTTTCATTCTTAATTTAAGATTTTTTAAATTTTTCTTCGTTCTAAATTTAAATTTTTTCTTCATACTTAATTTAAATTTTTTGAATTTTTTTTTCATTCTTAATTTAAGATTTTTGAACTTATTTTTCATTCTTAGTGTAAATTGACTAATTCTATTTTTCATTCTTAATGTAAATTGACTAATTCTATTTTTCATTCTTAATGTAAATTGATTAATTTTGTTTTACATTTTTAATGTAAATTGACTAATTCTATTTTTCATTTTTAATGTAAATTGATAGCATCTTTGATATAAGAACATGTTAAAACACAGAAAACATACGCTTGAATTACTGATACTGCTAGTTCTAATCCAATTAATGCAACGAAGATACCAAACGGGATTAAAGTAAAAACCGCAACGAGAATACTTGATGTAAAAAGTTTATATAAGAATGTTGATAGAATTTTTAGTAGAGTATGACCAGCTACCATGTTAGCGAAAAGTCGAACCCCTAGTGAAACTGCTCGAGCCATGTATGAAATTAATTCAATAAGTACTAGCATTGGAACTAGAATTAAGGGTGTTCCAGATGGAATAAAGTATGAGAAGAAGTGTAATCCATGAATTCGTAGACCTAATGTTGTAACTCCAATGAAGATCATTACTGATAATCCAATAGATACAATAACAGATGTTGTTACAGTAAATCCATAAGGAATGTTACCGTTAAGGTTAGCGATAATAATGAAGAAGAATAGTGAATAAATGAAAGGTGTATAGATTTCATTGTTTGCACCAATTTGATCTCGAACCATTCCTTGTACTGAAGCGTATGCACTTTCTAGTGCGATAGACCATTTGCTAGGGATAAGTTTATATGAATTGTTAGCGATAATATGTAGTCCCAGTACTAAGAAAGTAACAATGATTGTATAAAATCCTAAGTTAGTTAAAGAAAGGTTAAAATTTCCAAAAATAGGTGCGTTAACACTAATAAAAGGTAGAACTTCGAATTGTTCTAATGGAGAATTAATAAAGAAGTTTGTCATTAATAAAATTTTTAGTATATAGGCTTTGGTCGCTCATTATGTTAATGAGTTTTCGACTTTCGTCGTTTATTCGGAGATTAATATTAATTTTAATTAAGTAATATAAATAAATTATATTAAAATTAATAAGCACTATAAATATAAATAGCTTATACTATAATTATAAAATAAATATTATAATAAATATATAACTTATAATAATGAGTGAAATTATTTATATATAAGTGTAATATATGTTTTTATAGTTATTCTATAAAACTATCGGGGATTATCTTTAGTTATAATACTACAGCAGATTCATCTACCATAACCCTGTTTCAACTTCAGAACAATCAATCATTACAATTCGTAACCATTTTTTATAAATATTACTCTTAATAAGAGAGCCTAAGCTATATATAATTATATAAAATTCTATCACTTCCTCACAAGTGATCTATCATCCTGTGATGAGCAGTTAGTACACTTTAAAGATTAGCTTCACCGCGACATACTAATTCGCGATTACTCGAAATTCCTACTTCATGCAGACGAGTTCCAGTCTGCAATTTGTAATTAATATCGATTGATGTTTAGCTCCTTCTTTCGAGATTGCTTCATATTGTTAGATATTCTTGTAGCACGTCTATAGCCCACAGCATCAGGATCATGAGGATTTGTCATAGCCCACTATAACCTTTTTCTTTCGAAAATTTATTATGACGCAAAGTAAATAAATTTGCGTAGTGGATTGCGTTAGTTAAACGGAATTAACCTTATGCCTCACGAGCACTAACAGACGACAACCATGCAATACCTGTACAAAACTCCATTAAGGATAAATTTTTGTATGCAAGATGTGGTAAGATTTTTCGCGGATTATCGAATTAAATAACATGCTCCACTCCGTTTGCTTTAAAGCCGTCTAATTATTTGTATTTCAGCCTTGCGACAATACTCTACAGGTGGCAAACTTAACTAGTTATAATACAGATTAATTTATATAAACTAATCCGTAGTTTGCATCGTTTACGGTTAGGAATAAAGAGGTATCTAATCTCTGTCTATGCCCTAACTTACGTACCTTACCGTCAATTTATATTTAGTAACTTGCCTTCGCCTTTCGCACTCCCCCTAGTATTAACACATATCAGATCTACTCTAGGTATTATAGTTACTCCTATTAAATTCAAGTTTTCTTAGTAAGAAAACCAGCTACGTACCCTTTACACCAATTCAAATCTCCAATGGGTTGCCCCTTCTGTATAACCGCTTCTGCTGGCACAGATATTAGACAGGACTAATAAAACTATAATCATCATTTACAGTTTTTTATCGATTTTCAATTGTCTTAAAAATCGAATCTAGGTCACTGGTTCACACTTTAGTGCATTGACCAATATTCTCCACTGCTGCGCGTCAATTGACACGTTGGACTTTTTCATTTCCAATGTCATGTTAAGAACTCTCATTCTACATTACCCATCATAAGCTTGTTAAGCACAACCTCACCAACTACTTATTAGGAATTGAGCAATTCTAAGAGCGGGACATATTTCGGATTTAATACGTTACTTTCCCTTTTGATATTCATTATTTAAATGATCTCTTAGGTATCTTCCCAATTATTACTGACCTATACGCTATGATTAATTTATTAATCATACAACTTGCATGTGTTAAATACCTAGATACCCATATGGATGTACCATAATCAAATACTCATTAAATTCTTTCTTAAAAAAGACTTAACTATTAAAATAGTTTTATTACATGTTTAATTAACATAGTTCTTTATATTGTTGCTTATAGCATTTTTATACGGATTAAAGAGGATTCGAACCTCTGAATGTTATTAAACATAACTGTATTTCAAGTACAGCGCCTTAAACCGCTTGGCTATTAATCCTCTATTAATACAATAATGTCTTTCTTTTAAACTAAAAATTTTCAGTAAATAATTATAATTTTAGCTCGGGGATTATTATAGAATTTGTTGTTATAATCTAAAAATAAATAATTCCTAACTTATTTATTTTTAATCATAGGATATTGGTTTTTTGCTTTTAAGTAGCCTACTTCTAGATCATATTCTCTTTTTGCACAATTATAAGCTCCTCGATAAGCTTCACGCTCTCTTTCCCATTTTCGATAAGGTTCTTTCTTGAAATATTCATCTACACAGAAGATTTTAAGAATATTTTTATTTTGACTTCTAAAGTAACCTTTAATATCATTATCATGTCTATGTCCAAAACCATAAACCTTATATTCATTTTTAACATCATTTCTGAAAGCACATCTATAATCTTGAGATTTACGTAAAAATTTTGATCTTTGAGGTAGAATAGGATCTATAGTTGTTAAGTATTCTGGAAGATTTCTAGCATATTCATTAAATTCATCATTTGTCATACCTAGATCTTCGTAACTTGTACCTAGAATGTCATGTCTTAGAATTGGAGATAGATCTTCTTTATATTCACCATATTCTTCTGTGATTTTAGGACTATTTGTATCATCTTCTCTTTCGTTATTATTTTGAGTATTTATATCTGTATCCGTATCTACGATCGGATTAACTAAAGTTGCTTGATTTACAGTATCTCTAATTAAATTTATGTCATCAGATAATACCAAAGGTAATGCGCCAAAACGAAGTGGAATTATAATAAGGAATTGAAGAATAAATAAATGAAAAGGAGATTTACTATAAAAACTATATAATTTGATTGAAACTGTTTGAATTTTAAACTGAAATTTCTGATATCTTCTAGTAATTAGGATTACGGTTAGATATAAAATTCCTAATAATTTCATATCTTTAAGATCCCCACCAATAGATAGAAACATAAAGAAATAACCAAACCACATCAACGAAATGCCAGTAAAGAATACTAGATTCAAAACCTAAGTGATGATGATCTGTTAAATGGTAAGCAATAATTCGATAAAATGCTACTGCGATGAATGCAGTACCTACAATAACATGTACACCATGTAGACCTGTTGCAAAGAAGAAACATGATCCATATACTCCATCTGCGATTGTGAATCCTGCATTTGCGTATTCTACGCCTTGAAGAGCTGTGAATAGAATTGCGAATACTAATGTCATAGTTACACCTAGAATTGTAGCACCTCGGTTTCCTTGAATTAATGCATGGTGAGCATATGTAACTGCAGCTCCACTAGATAGAAGAAGAATTGTATTTAGTAGAGGAATGGCGAAAGGATTTAATGCTTCAATTCCTGCAGGTGGCCAATGTGACCCAAGTTCTACTGTAGGTGCTAATGATGAATGGAAGTAAGCCCAGAAAACTGAAAGGAATACGAATGTTTCAGATAGAATGAAAAGAGCTACTCCCATTGTTAATCCTTTTTGCACAATTAATGTATGATCTCCTAAATATGTTCCTTCTGTTGTAACATCTCGGAACCACAGGATGAATGCGAATAATGTAGATAAGAAACCTAGTCCTAATAGATTTCTACCGTACGCAATACCATTGAAATATAATACAGCACCTGCCATCATTGATAATACTGCAAAAGATGTTAGCAGAGGCCAAGGTGATGCTTCAACCATATGATATGGATAAGGTTGGAATTGTTTTTTAAGTGCTGTTAAATTCATTTTTAATAAAATAATCTTGATATATGTTTTTTATAAACTAAAAAGTGACATATTACTCTTTTTTTTTTTTAATTAGAATAAAGATAAACTCCTTATTCTCCTACTTACTTATATGACATATAAATATAATATTATAGAACATTAGGTTTACTTAATTGATAAATTATAAACTATTATTTTATAAAAAGAAAATTAATAATAAAAATTTTTTAATTTAATTATATTGGAGCTAACCAGATTCGAACTGGTATCTCGATGATTAGAAATCAAGCATAATAACCTTTATACCATAGCCCCTATCTTTATAATTTACAAATTTATTTCTTATAATATAATAAATTTTAAGTTTTATATAACATGAGGGGATTGTAAATATAAGAATAATATATGAAAAAATTTTTTCACATATTATATTTAGTATATATTGATCAAAGATAACAATAATTTAATAATTAAATTATTTAGGAAGGAGGATTAATTTAAATTCCATACCTGTTTTTAAATTTGGTTCTCCAAAATATCTAAGAGATTTTTAAATCAATAAATTATGATCTTACATTAACTTATAATAAAATTTTTACTATAAATAATACCATAGAATAGAATAATATAATTGTTGTTATAAGTTAATGTCTTATAAAAATAAAGGGATATAGAATAATATTCTAGTAGCATTACAAAAGAATGATAAAACTTTTTGTAAATAATTCCAATTATAAAGTTATAGTCATAATAATAGTTTGAATTCAATCAGTGAATAGTGGGATATTTAGTAAATTAGGTTAGAGTTTTGTAATATATACTCGAGTTGCTAATAGTTGTACAAAATATGGTAATACATAAACTGACATTACATATGTAATTACAAATAGTGCAATAAGGGCAAATCTAATTTGATTTACAAAATAAAAAGGTAATAATTGTGGCATTTTTAATAAGAAAAAAACTATTCAGTTTACAAGAACTCTAATACTAAACTGTCTTGGGGATTATATGGTAATTTATTATAATTAATCTAACAATAATACTAAATTTTATAAAATTATAACAAGTCAGATGATTTGTTATAATTATTACAGTAAGATTTTATATAATTAGGATTCTTTAGGAAGAATATTGAATACGTGATAAGGTGTAGAACTGGGTACACCCCATTCTAATGTGGTTGTTGTTTGGAGTTGAAAGTATAATAAGGTAATATTTTATTAAAAGGATTATTAACATATCTCTGTAATTTTTTTACACACTAGTATATAATAATGCAGTTACGGCTACATGTAAATCATTTAAAATAATATTTGGGAAGATACCTAAAATAAATGCTGGAGCAATTAATGTAATTAAAATCATAAATTCTCGTCGTGATACATCTTTTGCTTTACCTAAATATTGTGAATAAGCTCCAAAACTTAATCGATTGAATAAAAAGATACTGTAACATGCTGATAATACAATACCTGAGGCACCTAAGAATCCGATAATAGGTGATCGTTGGAAAACCCCAGCTAATGCCATGAATTCCCCTGCCCAATTTAGTGATAAAGGAATACCCATATTAGCAATAGTTGCTAAGAAAAATAATAATGCGAATACTGGCATATAAACTGTTAGACCTCGGTAGTATCGAATAATTCGAGTGTGGAATTGATCATAAAGAACTCCTCCTACTAGTGTGAACATTGCAGGTGAAATAAATCCATGAGCAATTGAAAGTGCAATTGCTCCTTCAATACCTACTACAGTGTTAGAGAATAAACCTAAAATAACAATTGCCATGTGGGCAATACTAGAGTATGCTACTAAGGCTTTGAAATCTACTTGTCGAATAGTAGCTAATGATGAATACACAAGTGTAACAATTGCAATTGTTTGAACTAAAGGTGAGAAATAACTTGTAGCATCTGGCATAAAATTAATTAATACCCGAAGATAACCATATGTTGCTAGTTTTAGGAATAATCCAGCTAGTAGAATAGATCCGGCTAAAGGAGCTTCTGCATGAGCACGCGGTAACCACATATGAAAAGGCACTAGTGGAGTTTTAACTGCAAATGATAAGAAGAAAGCTAACCATAGGATTTTTTGACTTTCAAAACTAATATCTGATAATGAAAGGATTGAAAAATCTGTACTTCCCACATTATAGTAAATAACCATGATAGCTAACAGCATGAATAATGAACCAGCTAATGTATATAAGAATAGTAAGAAAGAAGCTCGAATTCGAGTGATTGACCCTCCCCAAATACCTACTACTAAGAACATAGGGATTAATACAGCTTCGAAGAAAATATAGAATAACATTAGATCTAATACAACGAATACTGCAATTAATAATGTTTCCATTAATAAGAATGCAATAAAGAAATATTTATATCCTGATTTAAGGTTATCCCAATTTGCTACTAAACAAATAGGTGTAATAAATGTTGTTAGAAGAACAAAATATAGACTAATACCATCAATACCAATATGGAAATGACAGAAATCTAAATTGTTGAATTCTTGTACGAATTGAAATTGTAATGAACTTGAATCAAATTCCCCCCATAAAATAATAGAAAGAATGAAATTAATTAAAGAAGTAATTAAAGCGATTTGTTTAATTCGTGTTGCATGTAATTCTTCATTTAAGGGAAATAAAATAATACTTCCGATAATAGGAATTAATAATAATGCCATTAACATTTTGGGATTGAAATATAATAAATTTTTAACTTTTTTTCATATATTATGACAAATAACCCATAGTAAAGTAGGTTATGCTATAATTAAAGCCAAATAACTTTTTATATCTTATATAAAGATAAATATAAGATTTCATTTAAATATTATAATATAAGTTATATTGCTTATATGTTATTTAAAACTATAAGCAGCTACATATATAAACTCTTTTCTTATGTTTTTGAATAAGGAGGTAATAGTTTATAAGATTAAACCAATATTATTTA